ATACCGTACAAAATATAATGCAGAAGGAAGAGATATAATGAAATTCTTGATTAGATCTTCTCATAGGAACAATCTATTTTATTTGATTGATGGATCCAACAACCAAACCTATTTTTTTTTTAATGAATTAAAAAAGAGAGTGGTTTTATTCGAAGCGCTTCGTGATTTTCAACCAATTATGTGCTTCAATATAATTACCTGGAGTAAGCGCTATAGCTTGTTTCCAATACTCAGCAGCTTGATCGGACCAAGCTTCCGCAATTTCAGAATCACCCTGTAGAATGGCCTGTTCTCCCCGGTCGGAATAGGTGGTTCCTTCCCTTAGAACCGTACTTGAGAGTTTCCTATCTCATACGGCTCAAAAATTGATTCTTTTTGTGTCCTATCTTAATCTACCCTATGCTAACTGAATTAGATTTCTCATAAACCTATCCCATTTTTTCTTGGGTTAACCAGAAGAAGTTAATTACATAAGTTTCAAACCCTAATTTTGATCAATAATCAGAATCAGTTTGATCTTTTCTCCCACCTTCAGAAGAATGAAGCATAGGTATCCCCACAATATCGTTAGAATTTTCTGAAAGGTAACTATCTCGGTTTCATATATGGAATTCATATAGAATCTTTGAAAAAGACTTTTTTCCATAAGAAAAAAGAACTTACTATCTTTGGGATCTGATGCTACACCGCTGCTCAATACCTTAGTGGATTGACTCTATTACATAAGTTGATTCCTAACTTTTGTCCCATATCATGACATAAGTAAGCAGTTCTTAACTGTATCGACTCAATAGCTCGCTAATTGATCTTTACGGTGCTTTCTCTATCAATTTGATCCTTTATCCATAGAATATAGTATATAGGCTGCACTCATTTTTTTTTTTCTTCCTATTTTGGTTCTCGTGAAGTCTCTTTCCTTGCTACAGCTGATAAAAATCGTTGCTTTGGACGATGCATTATGTAGAAAGCCTATTTTTTCTAGTATTTACTAGCCAATTTGATCTTTGCTTTTTTTCCTTATTTCTATAGTGGAGATAGTCGCACGTAATGACAGATCACGGCCATATTATTAAAAGCTTGTGGTAAGAATGGGTTTCGTTCTAGTGCCCGGAAATAATATTCCAAAGCCTTTGTATGCTCTCCATTGCTTGTGTGTATAAGGCCTATGTTATAGAGTATATAACTTCGATCATAGGGATCAATTTCTGGTCGCGTAGCTTCATAATAATTCTGTAAAGCTTCCGCATAATTTCCTTCGGATTGAGCCAACATCCGTTACGGTCGTTCATTCTATTCAAAAAATCTCCGTTCCAGAACCGTACATGAGATTTTCATCTCATACGGCTCCTCCCTTCTGCGCATAGTACTAAGGGGAATAATCCATAGAATAAAAATTGAACTATTCTCATCTCATTATGAACTGAAAGGAACTAGTATTTTTACAAGAAATCTCTAGCCAGCCTTCCCGCAAGAGGTTTTTTCTTAACACCAATCATATTAGTGTTAGATATAAATGGTAACTCCAACAATTTCTTTGTTCTCAACGCCTTCTATTTCCAGGAATTAGTCACTTCAACGATCTTTGATGGTTATACGGGTATCCAAAGTACAAACGAGATGGATGTTTGTTGTCCCAACCATTCTTGTTAGTCCCGATACCGATAAGGAAAGGGGGAATTTATAACAAAGTTTTTGTGTTGTTGATTCCTAGGTGTAGTGCTTTTTCCCTTATGCCGTCTATTGGTACTAATGTAGTGTAGGATTGACCCGCAATACAGAACCCATAGGTGTAACCTTTCGCTCAATACTCAAATCAACAATTGAAACATCTGAGGCTGCATCAATCGAGGATACACGATAGAAGGAATTGTTCTATCTCCAAACTTCACCTTCACCGAGCGTAGGTTTATTTCAAGAATTTCGTTCTTTCTATACCGAACCGCGTCTCTTTCTCGTAAGACTGAGGTGAGGGCTAAAAAAAACAAGAAAAAAGAATCAAATCGCACCATCTCTGTAATAGGTAAATGCCTTTTTTTCTCCTGAAGTTGTCGGAATTATTCGTAATAAGATATTGGCTACAATTGAAGAGGTCTTATCAATAAAATTTCCATTTATATTAGATCTAGGCATAATTAGCAATCCATTCTAGAATTCTTTTCATTACCCCTGGGGAAAATGATCCCACAAACAAAGCAAAGGAATTATACAGTACGAAATAACATAAAAACAGACTAATTTTATTCTAATAAATAGATATTAAATAGATATGGGCTTTCCACTTAAATTGTCCCCTTTTGTTTGGGAAAGATATGAGATATTGGAATCAGATTGATTTCATTCCCATTTTTGTAGTATACCAATGAGCAGAACTATTACTATTTCATCTAAGTTAAATAACCAAGGACTTTTTTTACTACAGATTCTGATAACTCGAGAAGTTTCTCTTTGGTTATGATCCAAAGAGAAAAAAGAATGGAATAATCATTCCATGAAAAAATAG